ATACACCACATTTTGATTCCGCCAATTGAACACAATCAAGTCTAGATGATACAACGAAAAAAAGAAGATGGGTAGAAAAACTTATTAGATACCATTGACTCTGGTATCTAATAAGTTCTACCTACTATTGGATTTGAACCAATGACTCCCGCCGTATGAAAGCAATACTCTAACCACTGAGTTAAGTAGGTTATTTATCATCACAAAAAAAGGACCCATCGCCTCGGGGATTATAGGTGGAATATTATTTCTAAGCAATACCCATCTGCTAACAGTAAACGGATCAGAGAACTATCATGTGGGATCCTATCTTGACAAGAAATTATCTATATGTTAAGATATCTATGACAAGGGCTATAGCTCAGTTAGGTAGAGCACCTCGTTTACACGTGCGCCAATGCTTTTCAAGGGAGCCCATTATGCAATGATCTTATTGAGAAATCGATGTCTTACTCCATAGATTCGAGGGAACAAGAGAACAATAGCCTGACAAATATTTGGTTCGGTTCAATTTGAGTGCGAATTCAAGTGCCAAATCAAATAGAACCCGCCATTGATTTGCTAATTGATAAGGTAAATACCCAGTCCATTCAATGCCAGGCTTAATGAGTATAAGGGACTCAAAAGAACCTCTTTTCGTCCTATGAACTTTAAGGTGTATGAAGTCTCATATTTGACTCTTGCAGCGGAGCGATAGAGATTCCATTTAACTTAGGTTGATCTAGGCCGGAGGCAGACCTAAGTCAAGGTAACCCTTCTTTGAAACACTTTGGTATTGCTCCTAGATCAGAATACAAATGATGAATCACAGAGCACATGGAGCCATCTTATTATCTTCCTGTAAAGAAAAAATATGGTGGACTAACTGATCTTTACATCAATCAGTTGATGAAAGAGCCCAATGCAACAAAATGCATGTTGGGTCTTTGAAACAGTTCGAATCATTTCGATAATAATCAGTTTGATCTGTTTTACCGAGAAGGTCTACGGTTCGAGTCCGTATAGCCCTAACACATTCCGTTTTTTTATAGACATTTTAGTTTAGTATAGTTTTCATTTCCTCATTAATACTTGTTTATGGATTAACCGGTTCCTTTGTTCATAGAAATGAAAGCATTACCATATGCTCATGTGAATACATAGGGACAGGAAAATAAAAACAATAATTCATTCCAATGGATGAATTACATATGACTTTTTTCTTGTCCATGATCAAAGAATTACTGATATACTTTTGTTTTTGTTTTAGTATACCCAATCTCAGTCAATTTATGAAGTGAAAATCATGACAGGATCCTGTCTAAAAACTTCATCCCGACCCAACTAAATCGAATCCTAAGTTACACGGATCTAGTACCTATTCTTTTCTTGGACTTGTATTTGTGGAAGTCCCCCGACTTCGACTAATTGCTTTTTGGCCGAACAACAACCCAACTTGGTTGTTTCAAATATAATGCAGAGATAATGAATTGGTCCTTAATGTATCGACGTTCCTTCTTCTATATTCTATGAGTTGGGTTGGTTTGTGGATTTGGTCTCTCGAATTGTTCGAGAATGTGTGATTCTTTCTATTAGAAGTATCTTATGTAGATCATTTATGATTCCACAGATTCTATCACTCTGCGCTATCTTTCATTGTGTAGTGTAAGTTTGCTCCAAAACAAACTCCCTTTTTGTAGCGAAACCTAACCCATCGGTTGGTCTTACTAAGTTTTATTGCCGTAACAAGTATTTTTGTTCATCCCCAATCGCGGTCTTTCTTTAGTACTCGATTCTTTTTCTTTCTGAGAGGGTCCGAGGCGGGGGTATAGTACAGATTCTAAGTTTCCAATTTTTTGGTTTTGGTATAGAAAGATATGAGTTGTTATATGTAAAGGTTCCTAGCAACTCAACGGATTGAATCAAATCAATAAAGTAAGGAAAATAGAAATGAAATCTAGGACAAGGAAAGGGGATAAAATATAATCGTTCGATGTATTAGATTATGTTTACGTATTCCTATCGAATCAATAGAAGCAATGATTCTCCACCTGGATTTTAATGAAAAGAATACTTCGAGTAGAATATGCTAGAAATCCCTAGCCGTTTTACCCATATGACTACTGAAATTTTTTCGTTTTGATTTGAAAAAAAAAGTGAAATAATATAATTGAAATTATATTATATATAAAATGAACTATAAAAACATAGTTATACTAAATACGTACGATATTATACGTACGATATTAATAGTTATACTAATACGATTACGTGCGATTACGATATTATTAGTATTATTTATTAGTATTATACTATTTTTAGTATTTGTATTTAATTGCTTTTTTAGGGAGAAACCGAGACAAAGTAAGAGAGTTTGTGTAAGAGCATCCTATATCTACACCATATCTAAATGGAATCGAAATACAAAATAAATGTAAGTGGGGTTCCGTTGTATGAATCTTTAAACAAGACATGCCCCGTAGCAAACAAACTCTAAACTATAACTATGCAGTTTGATTTG